ATAAGGTTTTCGTTAGAAAAAGATTCTATAAAAGCAATGATAAATAGATACTAATAGAGCAAGAAAAGAAGGAAATAAAAAAACATAGTATAGAAAAGATATCCAAAATTATATAGAAATCACTATCCTACCCGTAGTTTTTATTTCCTTAATTTAATTGAATTTCGTTTGATTAGGGCAAAGTTCCTTAAAAACCTCTGCCTTTTTTAAAATATCCTGAACAGTTCCTGTAGGCTGAGCGCCTTTTTCAAGGAAATAGAGAATAGCGGGAACGTTTAAATAAGTTTGATTCTTGATCGGATCATAAAAACCCACTTTCCGAAGATCTCTTCCTTCTCTTCGGGATCGAACATCAATTGCAACGATTCGATAGACGGCTCATCGGGATAGATGTAGATGAAAAAGAACCCCCCCCTAGAACCGTATAGGAAGTTTTCTCCTCGTACGGCTCGAGAAAAAATGATTTGAAGTTTTGTCTATGGATAAAATTATAATAAATAGTAAAGGAATCCGTAAAAGAAATTAGCCTATAATTTAACTCATAGTCATTTTTATTTAACTTCCTTCCTGAAAACTAAAAAATCATTTGTACTCATAACTCAAGTTCAATAATTATCAAATATATTAAATAAAATTAAGATATTTTTTTATTGAGTGGTCTTTAACCCCCCTTTTGTCTCGTTGAAAATCTATTTGGATTCTTTATTCGGATCTGTGAGACAATTGAAGCGGTGTTTCCTTGTTCTGGGATCCTTTATCTTTGTTTTAATTTAAATCATTGGGTTTAGACATTACTTCGGTGCTTCTTAATCCTTTCAAAATGGTAGCAACATACCCCTTTTGTGATTTCTTTCTAGAATCATACCGACGGTTGATTCGTGCGCGATACACTGTGGATCGAAAAAGTTTTGCGGTTCCAACAATTTTTTTTAATTGAAAATTTGCTCGAATCGGATCCTTTCAATTTCTATATCGATATCGAAGATATACTTACGAAGTTGTTCCAATTTATTGATTGGCATTAACCCTAGACCGTTGCCCCTGAGAAATTAATCAATACTTTCTACTCGAGCTCCATCATGAACTATTTACATTACAACCCAATAAAAAAAGAAGGGTTCTAGTAGAATAGAACAAACGACGTCGAGCCAAGAGCACCTTCATTCCTATATAAAAGAAAATGGTGGATGTAAGAATAAAAATCCACACCGGATCGTGTCTTTCAAGTCGCACGTTGCTTTCTACCACATCGTTTTAAACGAAGTTTTACCATAACATTCCTCTAATTTGGAACCAGTATGGAATTGATTCAATTATGGAATCATGAATAGTCATTGGTTCAGTCGGTACAGAGACATAGTCATTTATATTTTTTCTTAGCTACATAGATAATAAATCTTTTTTTCTGAAGAAATCTTAGCAAGACCCGGGCTTTTTTTGTATGAACGGAAATTTTTTCTATAAATCTATATCTCAAAAAAATATCTAACAGAAATATCCAGAAATCTAAATATAGAAATAACATAACTAACAGAAATAACACGAATAAATAAATTCTATTTGACTCTGCCTGTTCAAGTGACTCAATAAGATAGACTGACCCATTTCCAACTTCTCAAAGATTCAACCCATAAGGAATCATTACAAATCTTGATAATTGAAAAAGTTTCCTACTTCGACATCATTATTTGAGTCAAGTTTTACTTTTACAGTAAAGCCTACATTTGATTATCATAAGAAATAAGAATCTCTGTTTCTTTTCGAATAGAATTGTCAATGATTTAAAGCAAATAAGCTAAATAGATCGAACAATAAAAAGAAATATCATTGTTAAATATTTCAATTTGAATATTTTAGGGATGCAAATTCTTTTTCACAAAAATAGAAAGACTATTGTCACTGAAATAGGATAACAATACATACCCATAGGCTAAGCACTTCCTCGTTTTATATGTATTTTCATATTTTGTTTAACCTGAAGTTAAGTAATCTTTCTGCAACTGTGATCTATGCCCCATCTTATCTTTATCTGGATCACAAAAGGATTCAGTTACATTTGCATGTCATTTGAACTCGATTTAGTTCAGTTTGTGAAAAACTGAGATATGATTCCGAAAAGAATCATTCAAAATCAAAAAAGAAAGAAGAATAATATTCTATCCAATATTAGACCTTGAAACAGAACCTTGTTGAACAAAAAAGATGTATTCGGATACAATGGATATGCTCTGGGACGGAAGGATTCGAACCTCCGAATAGCGGGACCAAAACCCGTTGCCTTACCACTTGGCTACGCCCCATTTATATTTTTATTGGACACTAATACTAATAAAGAATAATATTGGTATTAAGTGTTCGTCAATTCCAGCCCAACTATCTATAGAAAACCTTTCTTCTTTATTCTTCTTTATAGAATATATTATAGATTCGTGCTAGGATTTTGACATGTGTATATCTAGAATTCAACTGAATTTATTGATCATTACATACAATTCAATTAAGATATTGTATGAAAGTATGATTTCTTCTATTCTCCTTTGAGAATTGGAGGATTTTTGATTGAGCGGAAAAAGAAGGAGTTTTTTGTCTACCTTACTTTCTTTATTTTTCCTTATATAAATAACTCAATCAAAATGCAATTATCTCGACGAACAAAATGTCTGTTATGCTTAATATCTTTAGTTTGATCTGTCTTAATTCTGCCCTTTATCCGAGTAGTCTTTTCTTCGCCAAATTGCCCGAAGCCTATGCTTTTTTGAATCCAATCGTAGATGTTATGCCAGTCATACCCCTGTTCTTTTTTCTTTTAGCCTTTGTTTGGCAAGCTGCTGTAAGTTTTCGATAAGATCTTGAATACTATCCTAGAAAATTCATGATTTATTCGAGAAAAATTATAACAATTGATAAGATCAAATAAGTCTGGGAGTATGAACCTTCAATTCAAACATTGAAATTCTTGGCTAGCCGCAATAAATTTTCTCGCCCCATTTCCCGATTCTAATCCTTTTTCCGGCGAAAGACCTTATTAAGTTAGGGTCCCTTAGAATATCTAATTGTGGGTATGAAAGTGATTTGTGATAATCAAATACTCTTATTACAAATTTAAACTTCAGTTGAATTTCTGAACATTCTTTTCTATTTCTAGAATTCATTTCTTGGTGTCAAAATAGGATATGTGATATAAAAATGGAGGATCTATTATCTTTTCTCGTTTTTCTTTTTCAAAAAATGATCTTGGAGGTTGTGTAATGCTTACTCTCAAACTTTTCGTTTACACAGTAGTAATATTCTTTGTTTCTCTCTTCATCTTTGGATTCCTATCCAATGATCCAGGACGTAATCCTGGACGTGAAGAATAAAATAAAAATTTCGTTTTTCTTGCTTGATTTACAATTTTCTTAAGATTTTATTTTGTATATTCATATTCCATACATTTAACTAGTAAAAAAATCAAAAGGGGTTTGCGAAATTTGAAAGAAAAAAATAGAAAGTCATCAACGGAAACGGAAAGAGAGGGATTCGAACCCTCGGTACGAATAACTCGTACAACGGATTAGCAATCCGCCGCTTTCGTCCACTCAGCCATCTCTCCCAATTGAAAAAGATAATTACTATGTTACATTACACATCAAGTAAGGATTAACGAAAGTATTTCTTTCACATTCTTTATCGTTATTATATAATTAGCAATTCCATTTAGATGCTCGAAAGATCCAAATAGAAAGATAAATAAAGAAGACCTTCTTGCTTTTATTTTGTTCGAAGTGCCTTTTGGGCCTGGCCCGGTCAATACCCAGCCGGGCCTTTTTTTGTTCCAACGAATTCCATATATTTATAGGTATAGGAAACATACTCTAAAAAAGATACCCAATTTGGTATCTGTGTAAGAATTTCCATTGTGGGGTTTACATATACTTATCGTTTTTGTTATAATGGAAATTGAAAGGATTAAGAATCAATTAAGTATGTTTTGTAGTTTCTTATGTCATTAGGCAAATCCAATTTTAGATTCAAATCCAAGAATCATTCAGGAATTCTCAGTCAACGAATAGTTAATGGTTCCCATTTGTCATAAATTTTGGCTTTTTTGAATGAAAATATACATTTGATTTTTCAATAGAAAAGTGAGGGGAAGTTTTTCGACATTGTATGTTTTGAGATACTATACAATCAATCGAAGGGGTGGTCAAACAAAAGGGGGAAAGGGTTTCTTTTATAATTTTTATAAATTTAGAAAAAAAAGGATGAAATTAAAAAAGGGATGCAAGTACAATAAACTAAAGTTTAGTAATCCAACCCAGAAAATTTTATCTTATTGTGTATCGTTTTGGCGGCATGGCCGAGTGGTAAGGCGGGGGACTGCAAATCCTTTTTCCCCAGTTCAAATCCGGGTGCCGCCTCATTAACAAACGAATCAAAATTTATTATCTGCTGATATAAATCACCCAAATTTTACCCAACAGAACAGAATAAGACGATTGTTGATACTTGGTTGATTCTAAACATCTGTTCTTTGAATTTTAGATTAAAAGATTGGAAATCTTTCAATCTAAAATTCAAAGAAAGATTATATTATAATGGTCGAAGCAAGACTTCCCGATTCCCTTCTACTGCTAATGTAATGTCTACTGATTGGGTCTTGAATTTCATTGGCATAGCCGGCGGCTAACTAGTTGTGGAAAGTCCTTTATGTAATCTACATATATAGACTCGCGAGAATCTCTGAATGTTCAGGCATTCAATCACTATTAGATTGAGATTTGATGGATAATTTACTTTTTTATAGAAAAAGTGAAAAAAATTATTATTTTTTTTGAAACCCCTCGTCAAGAGTATAATATACTATCTCCCAACTGCTTCAGAGAGACAATCGGGAAAGGAAAGGGTACGGATTAGATCAAATAGCAAATAAAAGTATGTAATAGATAGCAATTGATCTATTTGTACTTTGAAGGGCAACAAAGAATGGGCCCTCTTTTTTTATTACTATATGTTCCATTAGTAACATTCCTTTGTAGCGTCATTGTGTATTTTAGTTGTGTTTAGTCTTTCCCGATTAGAAATCATATAGGAATTTTTTAGAAATGGATTTATTTGATTGGTTCATCAATAGTGTTCGGCCAGAATCCCTTTTTGACTCTGGACCATGGATTCTACTATTATTAGTGAGCAATACAATAATGGAATATTTCTATCATAAAGATAAGGGACATAATTGACATGGATATAGTAAGTCTCGCTTGGGCTGCTTTAATGGTAGTCTTTACATTTTCCCTTTCACTCGTAGTATGGGGAAGAAGTGGACTTTAGAAGGACTACTAATTTAGTTTAGGAATGAAACGGTATCAATTGTTTTATAGATCGTTCTGCAACGCATTTTTTATTTTTTATTTGAATTGAAATAATTTTCAAATCAAAATTTATTCATTTAGAAATTCCATTGGATTCTAGTGGAGAAATTTATTATATAACAGTAAAACAATTATTTCAGAAATAAAGAGAATTGGGTCCTACGTTAATTCCATATATGGATTAATCACTACATATATTGAAGATAGAAGCTAATATAGTATACCAACTTTATTAGAAAGTAAAGTACAACTTTATACACTACTATAACACTAATAGAGAGTATGGTAAGAAATAAATTTCTTACCATACTCTCAGATCTCATAGAATACCGCTCATTATAGCCCGTTGATTTCATTTAAAACGCAAAAAAATAATTCTTTTGATTTTATTTCTTCAACTATTGATAAGAACTCAGAAGTCAAGTTTCATTTCAAGTAATTAATTATTTTGACTGACTGTTTTTACGTAAATGATAAGTAGAAAAGCAGTAGGAACTAAAATGAACAGTGCAGTAGCAATAAATGCAAGAATATTTACTTCCATAATCTCAATCTCATCGTTTTTTTATTTCACAATAACTCGGGATTTAATCCCATAGAGATGATAAATCTTTCACCTGTCAATTCAATGAATGCATTACCTATCGATGATCTTGAATCGGATCAATATCATGAATAACAATATCTGAGCTATTAAATTAATTCGTCGTCGAGAATTGAATAGTATAACATACGAAGATCTTTTATCCATACCGAATCCAAGATTGGATTCCCGGACCAATCAAAAATTCCTTTATTTTATTTATCCTTCTTTTCTGTTCTTTCTTTTCTATAACCTACCTTAGGTCTTCCGTATAGAACCATCAAATGAAGTATCTTCGTCCGTTTCCATTAACTACAAAACGCCAACAAAAAATACAAGCGAAGTGGAAAAAGAGAGGAATTAGGTTGTAAATTTGAATGATCCAATTTTCTTTGGAAGATAAAGAAGTATGAGAAAGAGGAGTCGCGGGAGAAAAGATGGAATATTCTATCAACTTCACTATTTTAGTTATTTTCATTTTATTTTAGTTTAGGGTTTGTTCTTTCTTCGACAGAATCCTGAAAAAAAGAGGGGAAACCCCTTCGGAATTAAATTATGATCTCTGTCCCTTCTTTCATTTCACATAAAATGGGGAGGTGAATTGATGTACTTATTGGATCCGTCGGGACTGACGGGGCTCGAACCCGCAACGTCCGCCTTGACAGGGCGGTGCTCTTGCCTATTGAACTACAATCCCAGGGAAATAAGAAGAGATCTAACAGAAAATTTGGATTCTTTTTTATTCTCTCTTATCAGGTATTTCTTAAGAACAAGAGGGTTCTACCATCTGATAGTAGATTGGCAAATTTTTGGGCCGAGCTGGATTTGAACCAGCGTAGACATATTGTCAACGAATTTACAGTCCGTCCCCATTAACCACTCGGGCATCGACCCAACGCCTAATTAGACGTTCCATAATCAACTTCCTTTCGTCTCTCAGGCGGACTTGACAAATACATTTCACTTTTGATAAAATCCTACTCCTATGGTCTTGGTATACCCCTAGAGGGACTTGAACCCTCGTTTTCTCCGTGAAAGAGAGAGGTCGTAACCACTGGACCATAGGGGCACCAATGGACCATAGGGGCCTATGGCCACCTTTAGGAAATCAAAAAGCACTACACAATACAAATACAATAGGGAATAAGGCCTAAGGCCACCTTAACTTAATATAAATCAGCCGAGGGACACCTTTAGAAGATGAATAGGATATGAATCAAATCGAAAAACTCGTTAACTTTTCTGGGGGTTAATGGTAATCAAACTTTACCATTAAACTATACAATCTTTCAACTTTATTTCATTGGTCTTTCTCGTCTTTATCTCTCTCATTCAGAAAGAGTTTTGCATTGGATCCAAGAGACGGTACCTCTGAATCAGCAGAGCAGGAGATGCAAAAAAAAATGATTTACCAAAGTCTGATTTGGAAATTATATTGAGCCCTAAATCATATCAAAGTCATATCAAATTATATATATATATAAATAATACTGTCAACTGTCAATTGACGACAGGAGGGCAATAAAAGAAGAGAAAAGACATTAGGTATATCCGCCGGGTTCATCA